TACCGGAAAAATTGGCGAGACTCGAATTTCTATGTGAATCAAGATTAGGGGAAAGAAGTTTTCGAATCATTGACTTAGGCCCATTGTTGAATCCTATTAAGCATAATATGGGGGTATTTATGACGGAACGGGCTGATCTGGTCTTTTACAATAAAGTGATAGATGGAACTGCTATGAAACGACTTATTAGTAGATTAATAGATCATTTCGGAATGGGATATACATCACATATCCTGGATCAATCGAAGATTCTGGGTTTCCAGCAAGCCACTGCTACGTCTATTTCATTGGGGATTGATGATCTTTTAACAATACCTTCTAAGGAATGGTTGGTCCAAGACACTGAACAACAACGTTTTATTTTGGAAAAACACTATCATTATGCGAATGTACACGCGGTAGAAAAATTACGTCAATCCATTGAGATATGGTATGCTACAAGTGAATATTTGAGACAAGAAATGAATCCTAATTTTCGTATGACTGATCCTTCTAATCCAGTCCATTTAATGTCCTTTTCAGGAGCTCGAGGAAATGCATCTCAGGTACACCAATTAGTGGGTATGAGAGGATTAATGTCAGATCCCCAAGGACAAATGATTGATTTACCCATTCAAAGCAATTTACGCGAAGGACTTTCTTTGACGGAATATATAATTTCCTGCTACGGAGCCCGCAAAGGCGTTGTAGATACTGCTGTACGAACATCAGATGCTGGATACCTCACGCGTAGACTTGTTGAAGTAGTTCAACACATTATTGTACGTAGAACGGATTGTGGTACTATCCGAAGTATTTCCGTGAGTCCTCGAAAAGGGATGACGGAAAAAATTTTTGTCCAAACACTAATTGGTCGTGTATTAGCAGACGATATATATATGGGTCTACGATGCATTGCCGTTCGAAAGCAAGAGATTGGGATTGGACTTGTCAATCGATTCATAACTTTTCGAGCACGACCAATATATATTCGAACCCCTTTTACATGTAGAAGTACATCTTGGATTTGTCAATTATGTTATGGTCGAAGTCCCACTCATGGTGACCTGGTTGAATTGGGAGAAGCCGTAGGTATTATTGCGAGTCAATCAATTGGGGAACCGGGGACTCAACTAACATTAAGAACTTTTCATACTGGTGGTGTATTTACAGGCGGTACTGCCGAACATGTACGAGCCCCTTCCAGTGGAAAAATAAAATTCAATGAGGATTTGGTTCATCGCACACGTACCCGTCATGGACATCCTGCTTTTTTATGCTCTATAGACTTGTATGTAACTCTTGAGGGTCGGGATATTATACATAATCTGAATATTCCGCCAAAAGGTTTGATTTTAGTTCAAAATGGTCAATATGTGGAATCAGAACAATTGATTGCCGAGATTCGTGCCGGAGCATTCACTTTAAATTTTAAAGAGAGGGTCCGAAAGCATATTTATTCTGAATCAGAGGGAGAAATGCACTGGAGTATCAATGTATACCATGCACCCGAATACTCATATGGTAATATTCATTTATTACCAAAAACAAGTCATTTATGGATATTAGCAGGAACGTCACGTAGATCCAGTATAGTGTCTTTTTCGCTCCACAAGGATCAAGATCAAATGAATGTTCATTCTTTTTCTGTCGAAGAAAAATATATCTATATCTTTGACCTTTCAATGACTAATCATCGAGTAAAACATAAATTGTTGGATACTTCTGATAAAAAAAATAGAGAAATTCTTGAATATCCAATATCTGATCGAATCATATCCAATGGTCATTGGGATTTCATATCTCCTTCTATTCTTCAAGAGAATTTGGATTTCTTGGCGAAAAGGCGAAGAAATAGATTCATCATCCCATTACAATATGATCAAGAACGAGAGAAAGAACTAATACCCTGTTTTGATATTTCTATTGAAATACCCATAAATGGTATTTTACGTGGAAATAGTATTCTTGCTTATTTCGATGATCCAGTATATAGAAGAAGCAGTTCAGGAATTACTAAATATGGGACCGTAGAGGTAGATTCAATTGTAAAAAAGGAAGATTTGATTGAGTATCGAGGAACAAAAGAATTTAACCAAATACAAATAAAAGTAGATCGCTTTTTTTTCATTCCCGAAGAGGTGCATATCTTACCTGGATCTTCGTCCATAATGGTCCGGAACAATAGTCTCATTGGAGTACATACACGACTCACTTTAAATACAAGAAGCAAAATAGGCGGATTAGTCCGAGTGGAGAGAAAAAAAAAAAGTATTGAACTGAAAATCTTTTCTGGAAATATCCATTTCCCTGGAGAGACAGATAAGATATCCAGGTACAGCGGCATCTTGATACCACCGGGAACAGGGAAGAAAAATTTTAATGAATCAAAAAAAGAATTGAAAAATTGGATTTATGTTCAACGAATCACACCCACCAAGAAAAAGTATTTTGTTTCAGTTCGACCTGTAGTCACATATGAAATAGCTGATGGCATAAATTTAGCAACACTTTTCCCTCAGGACCTCTTACAGGAAAAAGATAATGTCCAACTTAGGGTTATCAATTATATCTATTATGGAAATGGCAAGTCAATTCGCGGAATTTATCACACAAGTAGTCAATTAGTTCGGACTTGCTTAGTATTGAATTGGGACCAAGAACAAAATGATTCTATAGAAGAGGTTCATACTTCCTTTATTGAGGTAAGAGCAAATGATCTAATTCGCGATTTCATAAGAATTGATTTAATCAAGTCCACTATTTCATATACCGGAAAAAGGAATGATACGGGGAGTTCGGGATTGATTCTCGATAATGGATTAAATAGCACCAATATCAATCCTTTTTATTCCAAGTCGAAGATTCAATCACTTACTCAAGACCAAGAAACTATCGGTATGGGTACCTTGTTGAATCGAAATAAAGAATGCCAATCTTTGAGAATTTTGTCATCATCCAATTGTTCTCAAATTGGTCCATTTAATGGTTCGAAATATAAGAATGTGACAAAAGAATCGGAGAACATAATTCCAATTATGGATTTTCTGGGTTCTCTAGGTACTATTGTACCTAAAATAGCGAATTTTTATTCATCTTACCATTTAATAACTCATAATCAGATCTTGTTAAAGAGATTTTTGCTACTTGACAATTCTAAACAGACTTTCCAAGTACTTAAATACGGTTTAATAGATGAAAATAGTCGGATTTATAGTTCCGATCCATGCAGTAACATCATCTTGAATCCATTCCGTTTGAATTGGTGCTTTCTCCGTCACAATTATTGTGAAGAGACATCCACAATAATTAGCCTTGGACAATTTTTTTGTGAAAATGTATGTCTATTCAAATATGGACCGAACATAAACATAAAAAAATCTGGTCAAATTATAATCGTTCACGTTGATTCCTTAGTGATAAGATCAGCAAAGCCCTATTTGGTCACTCTGGGAGCAACTGTTCATGGTCATTATGGGAAAATACTTTATGAAGGAGATAGATTAGTTACATTTATATATGAAAGATCGAGATCTGGTGACATAACGCAGGGTCTTCCAAAAGTGGAACAAGTCTTAGAAGTGCGTTCGATTGATTCCATATCGATGAACCTCGAAAAGAGAGTTAATAGTTGGAACGAATGTATATCAAGAATTCTTGGAAGACCCTGGGGATTCATGATTGGATCTGAGCTAACCATAGCCCAAAGTCGTATCTCTTTGGTTAATAGGATTCAAAAGGTTTATCGATCCCAGGGGGTACAGATCCATAATAGACATATAGAAATTATTGTACGTCAAGTAACATCAAGAGTGTTGGTTTCAGAAGATGGAATGTCTAATGTTTTTTCACCTGGAGAATTAATCGGATTATTGCGAGCAGAACGCGCAGGACGTGCTTTAGACGAAGCGATTTGTTATCGGGCAATCTTATTGGGAATAACGAGGGCATCTCTGAATACTCAAAGTTTCATATCCGAAGCGAGTTTTCAAGAAACTACTCGGGTTTTAGCAAAAGCTGCTCTACGAGGGCGTATTGATTGGTTGAAAGGACTGAAAGAGAACGTTGTTCTGGGGGGGATTATACCTGTTGGTACCGGATTCCAAAAATTAGTGCACCGTTCAAGACAAGACAAGAACATTCATTTGGAAATTAAAAAGAATAATCTATTCGACTTAGAGATGAGAGATATTTTGTTACACCATAGAGAATTATTTTGTTCTTGCATCCAAGACAATTAATTTATATGAGACATCAGAACAATCATTTACGAATTCCTAAGGGTTGATTCATTTTTTTTTTTTTTTTACCCTTTTTTTAATTTCACTATTTATTTTATTTTATTTGGTCCGATCATTGATTTGGTAAAAAAAAATAAGTAATAAAAAGAAATTAATGTAATGGTTTGAACCGCGTATCGACGGTCAATCCCCGTTAGAAGGTTCCCTCGGAACAATCATTATTTTTTTTAGGGTATCTCGTCTCTTTGCAAAAAACAAAGAGGGAATGTGGGGGAAAGTGAAAAGAAGATATTGGAACATCAATTTGCCGGAGATGATGGAAGCAGGAGTTCATTTTGGTCATGGTACTAAGAAATGGAATCCTAGAATGGCCCCTTACATCTCCGCAAAACGTAAAGGAATTCATATTACAAATCTTACTATAACTGCTCGTTTTTTATCAGAAGCCTGTGATTTAGTTTTTGATGCAGCAAGTAGAGGAAAAAGCTTTTTAATCGTTGGTACCAAAAATAAAGCAGCGGATTCAGTAGCATCGGCCGCAATAAAGGCTCGGTGTCATTATGTTAATAAAAAATGGCTTGGTGGTATGTTAACGAATTGGTCCACTACGGAAACAAGACTTCATAAGTTCAGGGACTTAAGAGCAGAACAAAACATGGGGAAACTGAACCGTCTCCCCAAAAGAGATGCAGCGATGTTGAAGAGAAAATTATCTGCCCTGCAATCATATCTGGGTGGGATCAAATATATGACGGGTTTGCCCGATATTGTAATCATCGTTGATCAGGAAAAAGAATATATGGCTCTTCAAGAATGTGCCATTTTGGGGATTCCGACAATTTGTTTAATCGATACAAATTGTAACCCAGATCTTGCAGATATTTCGATTCCAGCCAACGATGATGCTATAGCTTCAATCCGATTGATTCTTAACAAATTAGTATTTGCAATTTGCGAGGGTCGTTATAGCTATATAGGAAATCGTTGATTATTATTAAAAATAAAAAATAATCAATGTGATTACTTGGAAATAATCGATTTATTATTAAAGTAGGTGAGTTCATAAAGAGATGGTTGAATCAAAATAATTCTTTTTTTTTTGAAGTTCGATTTCTATCAGAGGACAATATGAATGTTATACCGTGTTCCATTAAAACACTCAAAGGATTATATGATATATCGGGTGTAGAAGTAGGCCAACATTTATATTGGCAAATAGGGGCTTTACAAATACATGCCCAAGTACTTATCACTTCTTGGGTCGTAATTGCTATCTTATTAGGTTCAGTCATCATAGCTGTTCGGAATCCACAAACCATTCCGAGCGGTGGTCAGAATTTCTTCGAATATGTCCTTGAATTTATTCGAGATTTGAGCAAAACCCAAATTGGAGAAGAATATGGTCCTTGGGTTCCCTTTATTGGAACTATGTTCCTATTTATTTTTGTTTCTAACTGGTCAGGTGCTCTTTTACCTTGGAAAATCATACAGTTACCTCACGGGGAGTTAGCTGCGCCCACGAATGATATAAATACTACTGTTGCTTTAGCTTTACCCACGTCAGTAGCATATTTTTATGCAGGTCTTACCAAAAAAGGATTGGGTTATTTCAAAAAATACATTCAACCAACTCCAATTCTTTTACCAATAAATATCCTAGAAGATTTCACAAAACCCTTATCTCTTAGTTTTCGACTTTTCGGGAATATATTGGCTGATGAATTAGTAGTTGTTGTTCTTGTTTCTTTAGTACCTTCATTAGTTCCTATACCCGTTATGTTTCTTGGCTTATTTACAAGTGGTATTCAAGCTCTTATTTTTGCAACTTTGGCTGCGGCTTATATAGGCGAATCCATGGAAGGTCATCATTAACTAGTCTTCATTTTCTTTTAAACTGATTCCAATTCATGCATGGCTCAAGAGAATCCAATCGGTTGGGGAACATAATAGATACTGATACAAATATATATCATAGTATATTTGGTCTAAAATCAATCGTACGAGGAAAGATGGACTATATTACGGAATCGAAAAAAGGATGACTTAGGGAGGTCAAATTAGATATATGTAATGTCTATAAGTCCAGTCTATGTGTATCTTTCAAAAATTATTCTAGAATACCATTCAATATGAAATGCGGACAGGATAGTACACGTTATGGAGGAAACAAATGTATATGTGATATTAGATATTCATTAGTTATATAGGATTATCCCTATAGATTATTCCTATCTAAAATCTATTTTATTTACAATTTACAGTCCACTGTATTTATATGTAGATGGATTTCAATACTATTTTCTTCTCTTTCGTCTGCGACTATTATGCATGGATTGAATGAAAAAACAAAACAGATGAATTCGGGAATGGAATAGAGTAAAGAACAAAGAATTGATGAAAGAATGGTTCGAAAGAAATGCAATAACTATAGCTATGTGCACATCGATTTACAAAAAACCCATTGTGGGTAGAAAGTAAAAAAAAAACAAGATATCGAAGTAGTTCTGACGATTCAGTTGATTCAATAAAATTTGTATTTTAATTCAGAATCTTGAGTTACTTCTCCACCCGATGGATCTTAGTGATAAAATATTAAGTAATAATCCATTGGTTGATTGTATCATTAACCATTTCTTTTTTTTTAGTGCGAGGAACTTACCCATGAATCCACTGATTTCTGCTGCTTCCGTTATTGCTGCTGGATTGGCTGTAGGGCTTGCTTCTATTGGACCTGGAGTTGGTCAAGGTACTGCTGCAGGTCAAGCCGTAGAAGGTATTGCGAGGCAACCAGAAGCAGAGGGTAAAATACGAGGTACTTTATTGCTTAGTCTAGCTTTTATGGAAGCTTTAACAATTTACGGGCTGGTCGTGGCATTGGCGCTTTTATTTGCGAATCCTTTTGTTTAATGTAATCCTAGAAATGTAAAAAAGTATCTTACATACCTTTTTTTATTTTATTTTTTAGAAAGCGTTTCAATTTCAATTCAATAAAGGGGATATTTCACAATTAACATGAAACCTAAAACCTAATCTAATAATATCTTATTGGAAACTTCAATAAAAAATAATAAAAAAAAGAAAGAAATCGATTACAAAAAAACAAGTGAGGTGATATAAAAAGAATTCTGGTTCTTTGTTAGTCCTATCTATATGAAGAAAGCATATGAAAAATGTAACCGATTCTTTTGTTTACTTGGTAGGGCACTATCCATTCGCTGGAAGTTTCGCATTTAATACCGATATTTTAGCAACAAATCCAATAAATCTGAGTATAGTGCTT